CCAATGCCATATGGCCGCCAAAAAGCACAAGCCAGAAAACACAATATGTGCACCTGCTACGCCTTCATAACTCCAAATACCTGAATTCGTTACAGTTCCTCCTGAAATACTCCAACCACCCCACGAATTGGTTATTCCTAAACGAGTCATGAAGGGTATAACGAACATACCTTGTCTCCACATTGGATCAAGAACGGGGTCAGAGGGATCAAAAACCGCTAATTCGTATAGAGCCATAGAACCTGCCCAACCAGAAACTAGAGCCGTATGCATTATATGGACAGAAAGCAATCGACCGGGATCATTCAATACGACAGTATGAACACGATACCAAGGCAAACCCATAAATACCCCTTTATCAAAGAAAAATAGACACTATGTAACTTTATCGCATTGGAATATACTATGTACTTTTGAGTGGATTCTGTATGAGAAAAGGTTACTATTTATTCTATTCCGTTAAAAATAACGGAGGAATTCTGTTCGTAAGAACAAAGAGAAGCAGATCTATTCTATACCCGATAAGTACCAATACGCAATGGGAGCATCGGTCCCATTGCGTGGGAACGAATGGATGGATACTTGTTTATTATTAGAACGATCGATCCTTTCATTAAAATTTGTATTTATTCATTCTCTCTTTCTCTAAAAACCTTCCCATTTATGTATAAACTAGTAAAATAAACAGAAAAAAATGATGAAAACAATAAACTCATTCTTACGTTTCCATATTAAAGTGAAGTATAGTACTTAATTTTTTCTTTAATTTAATGCCCATTGGTGTTCCAAAAGTACCTTTTCGGAGTCCTGGGGAGGAAGATGCAGTTTGGGTTGACGTATAGTGCGACTTGTCAGACATATTGGGTCATATGGGATTTACCCGTTTTCTCCCCCGATCGAGATATCTTTAGTTTCGCCCAAGAAATATTGTATTGATTGGTTCTTCAATCATTCGGAACGTGAAGTGAAATTGGATCAATTTCTATTGAGGATCAATATTATCAATTAGAATATCAATTAGAAGAATTTATGGTTGACTTGGACTAATAAAATCAAATATCCAAGCTCTGTTCAGAAAATACCAAACAAATTGGTAATAGTAATATATGTACAATTACCGCTTGTAGCATAGACGATTCTTAATATTTATATTTAATTAAATTATAGGGGTGATCTCAAACTGACATGCCAACCAATATGATGAATACATCGAATAGTTTGGGAGAGGCATAAAACGAATTTTAAAAAGCCGTAGCAAAAAGAAATGGTACTGAGATTCTTTGTCCTATATATGCAAACAGAATTCGGATAGATCTTTCCCCGGAGTAGAACATGAACCTAAAAAAATGGAAAGGACCCATTCAGGAACAAGAAAACGGCATCGTGATTTGAATCTCGACGAAACAATACATCAATGAAAAGTTAATAAAAAAAATGAAGTTCAGTAAATTCTTTTGGGAACCAAAACTTATGTTTTTTTTTGAAAAATAGAAGAAAAAACCCCTTTATTTTCATTAGAAAAACGGAAATCTGTTAAAAAAAAGAGATAGGATTGGAATCGACACATTGATTCTTTTTTCACAATTTTTTTGAACTGTATGCATCCAAAGATGCGCGTACGGTTCAAAAGGGATACAATTTTGTCCTAATCAACCGACTTTATCGAGAAAGATTACTTTTTTTAGGCCAAGAAGTTGATAGTGAGATCTCAAATCAACTTGTTGGTCTCATGGTATATCTCAGTATAGAAGATGATACTAGGGATCTTTATTTGTTTATAAACTCCCCCGGCGGATGGGTAATACCAGGAATAGCCATTTATGATACTATGCAATTTGTTTCGCCCGATGTGCATACAATTTGCATGGGATTAGCCGCTTCAATGGGATCTTTCATTCTGGTCGGAGGAGAAATTACCAAACGTATAGCATTCCCTCATGCTTAGCGCTAACGAGTTTTTATTTGAAAAAAAAAGAAGAAGACTATGCCTTCGCCATATCGAATGTGAATAATATGAAAAATAGATAATAATAGCATGGCACTTCGAGTTCGATATAAAGAAACTAGTATTATTTTTCCTAACATGAGATTTTGTATCGAGATAGTAGTATGAAACACAAAGGTTATTCCAATTTGATCTTATGTGTCAGGAGTACATTTCAGCATCACAAACCATTTTTCTTCCACACCAGAAGTCTCTTTATGATATTTACGTTACGAAAGAAAGAGTACGAAAATGAAAAAAAAAAGAAACTTTGGGATTACTAAATCACAGACGAGATAAATATAGAAAGCAACAGAACCATCATAGTATTTTTTGACTCCTACAATACGAAAGGAAGGGTGGTAAATGGATCATTCAACGATCTGGATCGGATGGATTCCTTTTTTTTCTTCGAGAGAATCCAAATTGAAGAGAAGTGAGGAAGAAATGGCATTACAGAGCCGTATGCAATGCACAAAAGATGCCTGTACGGCTGTTCCATTCTATTTGTTTTTTTTTTCTTCTTATTTTTTTTCCATTACTTTAGCCTAATCCTGCAAGATAGAAGAACCGTTCATGCATGATGTTATATCAATATTATCAGGGTCATGATTCACCAACCTGCTAGTTCTTTTTATGAGGCGCAAGCGGGGGAATTTATCCTGGAAGCGGAAGAACTACTGAAACTTCGCGAAACCCTCACAAAGGTTTATGTACAAAGAACGGGCAACCCTTTATGGGTTATATCCGAAGACATGGAAAGGGATGTTTTTATGTCAGCAACAGAAGCCCAAGCTCATGGTATTGTTGATCTTGTAGCGGTCTAAAATGAAAATACTGGAGATTTCGTGTAAATACATGATTCCGTTTCAAATCATAATTCGAATTTTTCGTGATTTGATATTGAATGGAAATAATTCATAATCATCAATCATCAGGTTAAGATCGATCTAAACCAACCTATTTTATTATATATATGTATGATATGCCGACAATTAAACAACTTATTAGAAACACAAGACAGCCAATAAGAAAAATCACGAAATCCCCCGCACTTCGAGGATGTCCTCAGCGTCGGGGAACATGTACTAGGGTGTATGTGCGACTCGTTTAGATCATGAGTTCGAACAAACGAAACAATTTTTCCAGTACCAATCACCAATAGGATAGATAGAGTAGAAAAAGCCATTTTTACTATCTAAAAATGAAGATCTATCATATACCTATATTTTTTGTGTATGAAATTTATGGTTTCCGTTGGTGCAAATCCAATCACCTCAATTTGAGATGAAAAGCAATTCCCCATTGGTAGCAAATAGTTATCCATTAAGCGGAGGAAATAGTACTACAAGAAGCAAAGAGGTTATGTTCTCTTTCTTGAAAGAACGGACTAACAAGGTCAGCTACCTAGCCAACTTTCATAATTAAATGCCGTCACTGTATGGATAGCCTTTTTTGTTTTGTGAAAAGATCTATTACTGTATAATTGATTGGTAGAGCCAAAGAGAGTGAACTATACAAGTTTACAATAACATTTGATTAAATGAAAGAGGAGGCTCCGGTGTATAGAGAGGACCTCACCGTTTATGAAATAACCATAGAAACGATGGAACCCACTATTTTTTGCTTTTATTTATTTAATATCGTTAGAATTTCTTATTTCTAGGTATTTTACCTGGAAGGATTCAAAATCGTGGTTGGGAAGGTCATAGTAGCAAAAGCCATTGGAATTTATATTTTATATATCGGAATAATCCGTTTTGTTATTAATCAACGGGGGGATAAAAGGATGACTGAAAGAAGAGAAATCAATTAGTTATTCATTCATTAAAGTTTAATTTGATTCAATGACCAGAGTTAGACGAGGATATATAGCTCGGAGACGTCGAATAAAAATTCGTTTATTTGCATCAACCTTTATAGGGGCACATTCAAGACTTACTCGAACCATTACTCAACAGAAAATGAGAGCTTTGGTTTCCTCTCATCGAGATAGGGGCAGGCAAAAGAGGGACTTTCGTCGTTTGTGGATCGCTCGGATAAATGCAGCGGCTCGTGAGAAAGGGGTATTCTATAGTTATAGTATATTAATACACAATCTGTACAAGAAGCAATTACTTCTTAATCGTAAAATACTTGCGCAAATAGCTATATCAAATAAGAATTGTCTTTACATGATTTCCAATAAAATTATGAAATAAAAAACACTCTAAAGTCATATATAGGAATGATTGAAACAGAATTGCATTCCCCGGAGAATGGACTCCGGGAAGATAGAATAAAAAAATAAAGATAAGATAAGTAGTAGAAATGAACGAACATCTTTCAAAAAAGATTTATTGTTTCTTATAACACAACAATCAAATCCGGATTTGAGGCTTTTCGAACAAAACATCAATCTGAGCTTGAATTCCGATTGAAGTTTTGAATGAATGGAAGAATATATCTATTTATTTCTGGTTCTAGGACCGGTAGTTCTAGGGATTGACTCGGCTCTCTCAAACTGTTTTTCGTTATTAAGAAAAGGTAACAAAGATAAAATACGAGCTTGTTTTATAGCAATAGTAATTAATCGTTGTTGTTTCAAGGTCAATCTATTCACCCGTCTAGATAATATTTTTCCTTGTTCACTAATAAATCGACTAATTAAACTCATGTTTCTATAATCAATTCGATCCCCCGATTCCATTGGGGGAAAACGCCTACGAAAAGATCGCTTGGATTTACGAAATGGTTGCTTGGATTTATCCATGGTTTATTCCTTATCTCTAAAATTCTATTTCTTTATTCATTTCAGATCCGACCGAAATAGGTTTTTTTGTATATTATATATTTTGATATTATATATATATGTTTATGTTAAGTTCTTCCTTTTCCTGCCCCTTTAAAAGATCAAACACACGTTCGATTTATTTCTTTATTTCCCCATGAACCGTATGCTTGTGACAATATCGACAAAATTTTCTCAAATCTAATCGACTGGGTGTATTGTGCCGATTCTTTTGAGTAATATATCTAGAAATGCCTGGCGATTCCTTTTCCTTATTGACACCATTTTGGACACAACTGGTACATTCCAAAATAACTCTAACTCGGATATCTTTACCTTTAGCCATAAACCCCCTTTGCATTTTTGTTTGATCAACTTAACTCTTTTGTTTTCGACCCGAACCTAAGAAGACGAAAAGAACAAAAAAGAAAAAAATCAATATCAATAGAAGTTACTAATTAGATCTAAATATTTTGTTGTAATTATAATTAATAGAATATTATTCTATATAGTAATAATGTAAGTAATACAATTTTTTTCTAACTATCAATTATTCCTATCCTAATCCCAGTATTTCATTTCAGTACCTTTTTTTTTATGCTATGATTTCATGGAGCTTTTTTTTACCCTAGACTGGACCCCCTTTCTATTTCTGTTCTCCAAAACGGGATCTTAGATCCATCGGATATTTGCTGAGGTTCAATATACTTTTTCTTTCCTTCCTATCCTAAAGAACTGAAAAAAAAGGGAATGACAAAGCATCTGGGAATAAACGATTAATTTCTATCAATAGACCCGCTAAAGACCCAAACCATAGAGTAGTTAGCACAGGCGCTGTGGAAAGATATGTTTTTATATCTCGCATTGAAAATCCTCCTTCTTTATTTTTATTGTAATACATATATGGTCAGATGCTGTAGTTCAAGATCATTTGTATTTTTTTGTTTTGTATTTTTTTGTACGGAATTCCTAACAAAAATGGATATGTACAATGAACAGTAGATAAGATTTTCCTACCCCTGCCCCTAAAAAAGAGACCCTCTTCTTCCTAAGCAAAATAGTCATCTTTTTTATACGTTAGGTTTCAGATGTATATAATTCTTTTATTATATGAAACCAAAAAGAAGAAATGATAAGAAAATTGTATATGGATCGAGGAAAAAAAAATGATGTGGAAAACAAGACATGGATTTTGTACAATGACACTGTACAAAATTTTTTTTAAAGGGATGTAGCGCAGCTTGGTAGCGCGTTTGTTTTGGGTACAAAATGTCACGGGTTCAAATCCTGTCATCCCTACCTATTACTTCTCCTATGGGCGGTAACGAGGGATTAATTGACTGGGATCTGAGTGAGATCAATTAAATAAAATTGGACATAATCTTTCATTTTTGCATACCAATGTATACAAGACGCATTGGGGGTACAAAAATGAGAAAATCCTTTTCTTTACAATACAATCGTATCTCCTGTCATAAAAAAGCGCTCTTAGTTCAGTTCGGTAGAACGCGGGTCTCCAAAACCCGATGTCGTAGGTTCAAATCCTACAGAGCGTGATTCCGTTTATGTTATTTCGAATCACAATAAAAAAAACTTAACAAAACACAGTTGAATAACATTTTTTTTTGATTGACCTCCTGCAAGGAGGTCAATAAAAAAAAATGTTATTCAATCAAAGGTCCAACTGATCACCGCGTCTGTATTGTAAATATGCAGTTACAAATAATCCTGCTAAAGTAATAGGAATTAGACCTAAGACGATTCCAAATAGAAGAACTTCAATCATTTCGATTTGTTTGAGGATATAAAAAGAAAGGTAAGATCTATCCCTAAATATTAATCTGAAAAATCCATGAATCTCAATGACCAAGAATTAACAATTGACACGGGAAAGGACCGTAGAATACCTGAAGGAGAGATTTTTATGAATTTGTTCATTCAATTCATTTCAAATAAGTCGTATCTTGTTCAAACCAATCAATAGAGCTGGGGTTATAGTTGAAGCAGCCAATAGAAAACCGAAATAACTCGTTATAGTAAGCATGAAAGAGCTAAATTAGATATCTTTTTTTGATACATATGTTGATAAAACACTTACCTAAGTTTCCATTTTTTCAGATACGACGGTAAGAAAAAATCAATTGACAGAATTAGTTTAGTTCTAAGTGAAAGTTCTTGATTCATCAGTCATTATAGATAGCACTAAAAAAAAGTAGAATTACAAATTACATAAGTAGAAAAAAATTTACATAAGTAGAAAAAAATTTACATAAGTAGAAAAAAATGGATTTATACGCTGTAACATCGACCAATCCTGTGAATGAATAGATTCATTGTGCAATTTAATAAAGTAATTTCATAAAGTAAAAGTAATAATAATTATTCCGTGTCGTCTAATTTCATTCAAAAATAAAATTCTATTTAAGTAATTCTGGAATAAAAGAATTAGATTTGAAAATAACTTCAATTTTTATCATTTCTCGTACTGAATTTTCCATTTTTTCATTTTATACTTACTTTAAACCATTGAATTCAGTAATAGGTTGGGTAATTGTCCATAATATCTCAAATCAGAAGAAAAAAAGGATCGGGGGTTTATCGAAAAACCTTTATTTTTATTTTTTATTTCGAGTCCAACTCGATTCGAAGAAAAACAACTTTCCTTATCCTTTTAGGTTCTATTCTATATTCTGTTTTTCCATATCAAGTCTATATTCTGTTTTTCCATATCAAGAAGTTCCATCTT